TTCGAATCTCATTAATAAAAGATCAAGTTCCATATCCTATAGAAATAAGAAATAGGCGATAGAGTCAATGTTTTTTCTTTGAATCTCGTTTTATTTTTATTTAGGTATTTTGTGTTTGGCGCTAATTCAAAATTGGGAATCTATGTCACGATTCAAGCAGGGGGGTTTATCCTATTCTTTTGATTTTATTCACTTTATGACAAGAGTTGATTATTGAAATATTACTCAACCCTGTGTTAAACAAAATACATATCAATGATATAGTCATATAAATAAAATGAGAAAATGTTTAGCTTATATGGTCTGTATCCTTTTAGTTCAATGACAATAATTTTTTGGTTTTTGTGAAAAAGATTTGTAATCCTTTCATTATCATTATTTAAACGGAAATTATTTCAATTCACTGTTCTAGAAATTCTAGAACGGTGATAACTATTCAGTCTATCTGATAGATACGAAAAACCTTCCCTATTTTTTTATTTTGAATTTCGTAGTCAGACGAAAAGAATCAAGATTCAAATCTTAACTTACATCATTTTTTATACATTTCATGCAAAAATTGAATTTCTTTCTTCGTTTCTTTGATCTAGTTATCTATTTGAAATTACATCGGTGCTGAGTCAATAAAAAAGACTTAGCTTCCTAGGAAGGTCAAACGGGATATTTATTGTCCAACTTTCTTCAAATTCAAATAAATAAATCAAATTAAATATTCAAAAAATATTAAATAATAATAATTTAAATAATAATAATGTTTAAATAGGAAACTTTTTCAATTTCATTTCAATTAGAAATATTTTGAATAACTATTTTGAATGAGTCCTTCTAAGTGCTAAGTGGAATCTTTGAAAAAGTAAGAAATCGTTTCATCTATCCTATTGAGTCATTTGAATTTGAATCTGCATCTTCAAAAAGTTATTCGTTTATATATTTCTTTCTATTATCTAGAATATTATTAATATTATTTATGTCTGTTAATATAGGCTCTCTTGCTAACCTAAGATTTTTTCATAAAAATCGTTCCACATATCATAATATAGATATAGAAGCAAAAATCTAGATTACGATGTCTGTGGACAGCTGAACCGATGACTATTCATGATTCCATTATGGAATCAATTCCATACCGGTTCCAAATTAGAGGAATGTTATGGTAAAACTTCGTTTGAAACGATGTGGTAGAAAGCAACGTGCGACTTGAAGGACACGATCCGTTGTGGATTAAAAATCCACCTCATTCAATTAATGAGGGTGTTCTTGGCTCGACATTGTTTGTTCTGTTACACTTGAACCCCTCGTTTTTTGTTGGGTTGTAAATAGTCTACGATGGAGCTCGAGTAGAAAGGATTAATTAATTTTTCGGGGACAAGGATCTAGGGTTAATGCCAATCAATTGGAACAACTTCGTAAATATATCTTCTATATATATAATTATAAAATATATAATTATAAATTAAAAATAGAAAGGATCCAATTTGAGCAAGTTTCCAATTCAAAAGCAAAACTTGTTGGAAGTGATCAAACTTTTTCGATTCAAAGTGTATTACGGGGGAATTAACTGTCCATAGGATTCTGTGCTAGAAAGAAATCAAAAAGGGGTATGTTGCTACCATTTTGAAAGGATTAAAAAGCACCGAAGTAATGTCTAAACCCAATGATTCAAAATTAAGGATAAAGGATCTACGAACAAGGAAAGACCATTTTCATTGTCTCGATAGTCTCACTAGCTGGATTAGACTAAAGAATCCAAATAGAATTTTAAATGAGACAACCAGAAGGGAATAAAGACTACTCAAAAATTGACTAAAAAGAGTTCCTTTGAACTATTTGAAGAGTTATCCAACTTGAGTTAGGAGTACGAATGGTTGCTTTTTCCTTTTCAGGAAGAAAAAAAAAGAGCGAAATCATAGTCTAATTGATTGCCCGTTTGTCATTTAATTTATTAGAATTGCATACATAGACAAAATGTCGAATCCAATCATTTTTCTCGAGCCGTACGAGGAGAAAACTTCCTATACGGTTCTAGGGGGGGTATTGTTCATCTACACCTATCTCAATGAGCCATCTATCGAATCGTTGCAATTGATGTTCGATCCCGAAGAGAAGGACAAGATCTTAGAAAAGTGGGCTTTTATGATCCAATGAAGAATCAAACTTATTTAAATGTTCCTCTTATTCTTTATTTCCTTGAAAGGGGTGCTCAACCCACAGGAACTGTTCAGAATCTTTTTAAAAAAGCGGAACTTTTTAAGGAACTTCCGTCTAATCAAATGAAATTCAATTAAAGAAATACAAAAGGGGGGTAGCAACTTGTATATAACTTTGTATAATTTTTTTCTACTTGTTTTTTTGATCCCCTCCCCCTTTTTTGCTGTATTCGTATTTATTTATCTGGGCTAGAATGACAAAACCTTAGTTTATTCATCTTATTAACTATCAAACAAATTCGGGCATTTCCTTCAATTGTGTGGTTTTCATTGTAACTGGATTAAACGAATCTACTTTGCTTATTCCACTTAGATTGATGAAATAATTATGTTATGGACTAAAACTATATATTTTTTTTTTCAATTCCTCCCTTTTTTATTTTTCCATTTTCTATCTATGTAGATTAGATATGTAGTGTCAATCCAAGACAATTTTGTCTATTATTGCATTGTTAAATTGAAATTCAAAGAATTCAAAAAAAATATTTCAATGCAATTTCTTTTTTCCACTGTATTCTTTTCTCAACATTTATATTGACAACAGTGTATCGAACAAATATAATTCATCGTAATAAATGAATCGGGTCTATTTAGTTCTGTCCATAGGTTTTTTACTTTAATTCATTATTCAGATTCAAATAATGCTTTCTTTGATACAAGAGGTTTTTTTGATTGAAAAAGGTAGATAACACAAGAGGTGCTCTATCAATTTATACAATTCTGTATATTTTTTTTCTTTTATCTGATAATTGATTGTATTTTCATTTAATCAATGCATTTTTATGTTTCGAATCCTTTATAAAATCTGTTTTTTTTTTGTAGATTTGTTAGCTCAACGGTTTGATTAGCTCGTAGAATCTTCTTTCTCTTTGTTTAAATTGAATTTAGTTGACTTTGATTCTGATTGTATTTATACACCTTTTAGTTGAAATTTTGTTAGTTGAAGTTTTGTTTAATTTCTATTTTCTTCGGGTTGCTAACTCAACGGTAGAGTACTCGGCTTTTAAGTGCGGCTAGAATCTTTTACATATTTGGATGAAGTGAGGAATTCGTCCATACCATTGGTAAAGTTTGGAAGACCGCGACTGATCCTGAAAAGGAATAAATGGAAAAAATAGCATGTCGTATCAATGGAGATTTCTGAGAATATTTCATTCGTCTCGGATCGTTCCAAAATCTTGTTCGAATTCTTGGAACGGAACAAAATAAAGTTGGGTCGAATGAATAAATGGATAGGTGCCTTAAGGCTTCAATTAATTATTAGAAAGAAAAAGCAACCAGCTTCTGTTCTTAATTTGAATAATTTCCCGATCTAATTAGACGTTAAAAATAGATTAGTACCTGATACGGGAAGGACTTCTCCCCCACGGGTGGATTCTATATTTTTTTAATGAATCCTAACTATTAGCATTCTCTATTATGGAATGAAGATGTGTGTGTAAAAGAAGCAGTATATTGATAAATAAAGTTTTTTCCGAAATCAAAAGAGCGATTAGGTTTAAAAAATAAAAGATTTCTAATCATCTTGTTATCCTATAACATAGACGAATTAAAGGAAATGAATGGGAAAAAGGGAAGGTAGAGAGTCTGTTGATAAGTTTACCTGCCGCGAGGTATCTATTCTTACTAGAATAGTTTGTTTTGACTGTATCGCACTATGTATCATTTGATAACCCCCAAAATCTTCTACTTTTGTTGAAATCAAATTTCAAATGGAGGAAATCCAAAGATATTTACAGCTAGAGAGATTTCAAGAACACGACTTCCTATATCCACTTATTTTTCAGGAGTATATTTATGCATTTGCTTATGATCGTGGTTTCAGTAGATCGCTTTTGTCAGAAAATCAAGGTTATGACAATAAATCCAGTTTACTGATTGTGAAACGATTAATTACTCGAATGTATCAGCAGAATCATTTTCTTATTTCTCCTAATGATTCTAACCCAAATCCATTTTGGGGGCGCAACAAAAATTTCTATTCTCAAATCATATCAGAGGGGGTTGCTTTTATTGTGGAAATTCCATTTTCTCTACGATTAATATCTTGTCTAGATCTAGAAGGGAAAAATCAAAAGATAGTAAAATCTCAGAATTTACGATCAATTCATTCAATATTTCCCTTCTTAGAAGACAATTTTTCACATTTAAATTTTGTGTTAGATATACTAATACCCCACCCTGTCCATGTGGAAATCTTGGTTCAAACTCTTCGCTCTTGGGTAAAAGATGCCTCTTCTTTGCATTTCTTACGATTCTTTCTCAACAAGTCTTGGAATTGGAATAGTCTTATTACTCCAAAGAAAGGCAGTTCCTCTTTTTCAAAAAGGAATCAAAGATTATTCTTATTCTTATATAATTCTCATCTATCTGAATACGAATCCATTTTTGTCTTTCTACGTAACCAATCTTCTCATTTACGATCAACATCTTTTGGAGTTCTTCTTGAACGAATCTATTTCTATGGAAAAATAGAACGTCTTGTGAATGTCTTTGTAAAGGTTAAGGATTTTCAGGCGAACCTATGGTTGGTCAAGGAACCTTGTATCCATTATATTAGGTATCAAAAAAACGCAATTCTGGCTTCAAAAGGGACGTCTCTTTTCATGAATAAATGGAAATCTTACCTTATCACTTTTTGGCAATGGTACTTTTCGCTGTGGTTTTATCCAAGACGGATTTCTATAAACCAATTATCCAATCATTCCTTTGAATTTTTGGGCTATCTTTCAAGCTTGCGAATAAACCCTTCAGTGATACGGAGTCAAATTTTAGAAAATTCATTTCTAATCA